ATTGGCTTGCTAATAGAAAGTGAAGATTATAAATTGGTCGTACAAAAAATATATTATAACACAAAATACAATAGTGGATCCTATTTAATAAAGGAAATAGAACCTGGTTGGAACAATCAATATTCATCATGCAACCGCTGTTGTATTAGATCCAAAGCAAAAGTTTTTTTTGACTGAACTAGAAGTATGGACCCCCGTGATATGATACGGAAAGACAAAATATAGAACCTAAAGGAATAATGGAAGTTGCTCGTCTTTGAATCGAGTTGAGTTGTACCTAACCTAAAAAGAAGAAAAATAAAGGTTTTATTTATTTATTTTGATAGATCATGCAGGACACTTCTTTTCATTCAAGATTTTGTAGGCAATTAAGCAATCTATTACTGTATGTACGGAGTCCAATCAGTTAAAATAAAGAAATGGTAGTGTAGGATTACGTTAGCCTATTTGTTTTCTAAAAAAAAAAATGAATGAAATTCTATTCAAAAGAAGGGAAATGATCAAAATTAAAGTGATTTTCAAATCGAATTCTTTCTTTCTATTCCAAAAGGATTTCTACTTAAAAATGATTTATACTTAAATTGAAATACTTAAATAAAATACTTTTATGAAATAAAATACTTAAATAAAATTACACGACACAGTTCTTATTACTTTACTATTACTTTATTCACTACTTTATTCAAACTCAATCCATGAATTGCACAATTAATCTGTTGATTTCGAACCATAGGGTCGGTCGATGTCACAGTTGATGAATCTATTTTTTCTACTCATGTTACGCCATCTTTTTTTAGTCTTATCTATAACTGATGAATCGAGAACTTTCAATTGGAACTAAACTAATTCTTTCAATTGGTTTGTTTCTTTCCGTCGGATTTTGGAAAAATGGAAACTTAGGTAAGTGTTTTATCAATATATGTAGCAAAAGAACATATCTAATTTAGCTCTTTCATGCCTACTATAACTAGTTATTTCGGTTTTTTACTGGCTGCTTTAACTATAACCTCAGCTCTATTAATTGGTTTGAACAAGATACGACTTATTTGAAATGAGTTGAATGACCAACTCATAAAAATGAATATTTCTCTGGGATTCCAGGTATTCTATAGTTCTTTCCTACATCAATTTCCAATTCTTATTCTTGGTCATTGAGATTCATGAATAATTCAGATTAATATTTAGGGATAGATCTTACCCCTCTTTTTATCTCCTCAAACAAACCAAAATGATTGAAGTTTTTCTATTTGGAATCGTCTTAGGCCTAATTCCTATTACTTTGGCAGGATTATTTGTAACCGCATATTTACAATACAGACGTGGTGATCAGTTGGACCTTTGATTGACTACTATTTCTTTTTTTTGATTGACCTCCTCTTTGCAGGAGGTCAAATTCTAGTTGCAACTTCACTTTGCTTTGTTAAGTTTTTTATTATGATTCGACATCAAATAAAGGGAATCACGCTCTATAGGATTTGAACCTACGACATCGGGTTTTGGAGACCCGCGTTCTACCGAACTGAACTAAGAGCGTTTTCTTATGACAGGGGATAGGACTACTCTATAAAGAATAGGATTTTTTCTACCCCCAACGAATGCATTTTTCATACATATAGTATGCAAAAACGGAAGACTATGTCCAATTTGAATAGATCTCAATTAATCCCTCGTTACTACCCATAGGAGAAGTAATAGGTAGGGATGACAGGATTTGAACCCGTGACATTTTGTACCCAAAACAAACGCGCTACCAAGCTGCGCTACATCCCTTTTCAAATTGTTGTACAGTTTCATTGTACAAAATCCCTGTCTTGTTTTCCATATCGTCATTTTATCCTTTATCCATAGAACAAGAAAATTCTTCTTGTCAGTTCTTATTTTTAGTTTCATATACATATAATAAAAGAATTATATACATGTGAAACTTTAATATTTCTCAGAAATACTTAGGAAGAAGGGATAATTTTTTCTTAGGAAAAGGAGAATCTTATCTATTGTTTTATTGTACATATCTTTTTTGGTTAGGAATTTCGTGTAAAATAAATACAAATGATCTTGAACTACAGCATCTGACTATATATGTATTCCAATAAGGAAGGAGGATTTGAAATGCGAGATATAAAAACATATCTCTCCGTGGCACCAGTGCTAAGTACTCTATGGTTTGGGTCTTTAGCAGGTCTATTGATAGAAATTAATCGTTTATTCCCAGATGCCTTGTCATTTCCCTTTTTTTAGTTATTGATATGCGAAGAAGCGAATAAAATTAGAGATATAATTCTGCATTAAGTTCGAACTTTGCCCCTTTCCTTTCAGTTCTTTAGGATAAGAATAATTGATAGTTAGAAAGAAATTGTATTACTTAATTCTTAAATCTTATTATTTCACTCTTTATTAAAAATTATTACTCTATTTATTACTCTATAATTAACTAATTAAGCATTAGTTAATATTTATTTTTTCTTTTTTTAATATTAAATTTTGATTTGAAGATTAATTATCCTTAATAAAATTAAATAAATTTTCTTTTCTATTAATTCTCATTTAATTTAATTAGTATTAATTATTAATTTCTTAATTACTTACTTACTATTAATTATCATTAATATAATAGAATAATATTCTATTATGGAAATCCAATTTATAGAAATAGAATTCGAAATTCGAATTTATTGTTAATTTTTAATTGTAATGAAATCTTTAGAAATTACATTTCATTTCTAGTTAGTAACTTCTATTAATTTTTTTTTTGTTCTTTTCTTCTTCTTCGGCTCGGATCAAAATAGAAGAGTTAAGTCGATCCAAAATTCAAAGGAGGTTCATGGCCAAGGGTAAAGAAGTTAGAGTTATAGTTATTTTGGAATGTACCTGTTGTACTCGAAATGATGTCAATAAAGAATCGCCGGGCATTTCTAGATATATTACTCAAAAAAATCGACACAATACATCCGGTCGATTAGAATTGAGAAAATTTTGTCGCTACTGTCACAAGCATACGATTCATGGGGAAATAAAGAAATAGATTGAACAGAATGTGCGTGCCATCTCGCAAAGGAGGAGGAAGAACTTAACATAATAATGTATATATATATACATAAATCAAAAATCAAAGCCGAGTTCCGTCGGATCTGAAGTGAATAAAATAAAGAAATAGAATTTTAGAGATAAGGAATAAACCATGGAAAAATCCAAGCAATCTTTTCGTAAATACAAGCGATCCTTTCGTAGACGTTTGCCCCCAATCGGATCAGGGGATAGAATCGATTATAGAAACATGAGTTTAATTAGTCGATTTATTAGTGAACAAGGAAAAATTTTATCTAGACGGGTGAATAGATTGACCTTGAAACAACAACGATTAATTACTATTGCTATAAAACAAGCTCGTATTTTATCTTTGTTACCTTTTCTTAATAATGAGAAACAATTTGAGAGAGCTGAGTCGATCCCCAGAACTAATGGTCCTAGAACCAGAAATAACTAGACATATTCTTTAATTGACTCAAAACTCTAATTAATTAGAACTCAGATTGTTTGATGTTTTGTTCGAAAAGTATTACAATCTAGAGTGGATTTTTGTGTTATAAGAAACAAAAAATGGAGAAAGAAGAAATCTTTTTTTTATTGAAACATATAAATTCATTCCTCTTACTTATCTTAATTTCTTTTTTTTATCTTCCCGGAGAAAAAACTCCGGGGATTTCTATTTCAATCATTCCTGTATTGTATATTATACTACTTTAATAATAAATAATGTCCTTTCTTTATTTGATGATCTTATTAGAAATCATGTAAAGACAATTCTTATTTGATACAGCTATTTGCGCAGGTATTTTACGATTAAGAAGCAATTGTTTCTTGTACAGATTGTGTATTAATTTACTATAACTATACAATACCTTAGTCTCACGAGCTACTGCGTTTATCCGAGTGATCCACAAACGACGAAAATCTCTTTTTTGCCTGCCTCTATCTCTATGAGAGAAAACCAAAGCTCTCATTTTCTGTTGAGTAATTGTTCGAGTGAGTCTTGAATGAGCCCCTCTAAAAGTTGATGCAAATAAACGAATTTTTGTTCGACGTCTCCGAGCTGTATATCCGCGTCTAACTCTGGTCATTGAATCAAATTTAACCTTAATGAATAACTAATTGATTTCTATTCTTTTAGTTATCCTTTTCCCCTCCAGCGGTCAATTAATAACAAAACGGATTCTTCCGATATATAAAATATAAATTCCAATGGCTTTTGCTACTATAACCTTCCTGACCACTCTTTTTTATTCCTTCTAAGTATTTTATTTCACTTAGAAATAAGAAATTCTAATGATACTAAATAAAAAATAGTGGGTTCCATCGTTTCTATGGTTATTGCTTAAACGGTGAGGTCCTCTCTATACACCGGAGCCTCTTCTTTCGTTTAATCAAATGTTATTGTGAACTTGTATAGTTCACACGTTTTGGCTCTACCCATCAATTATAGAGTAATAGCTCTTTGCACAATAAGAGTTATCCATACAGTAACGGTATTTTATTAGGAAAGTTTGCTAGATAGCTGACCCTCTTAGTCCGTTCTTTCAACAATAGGAGCATAATCTTTTTGCTTCTTATAATAACATTTCCCCCGCTTAATGGATAACTATTTGCTACCAATGGGGAATTGCTTCTCATTTCAAATATAGGTGATTGTTGGATTTGCACCAATGTAAACCATAAATTTTATATACAATATAGGTAAAATAGGTATAGAAAAAATCTTCTCTATTTATCCTACTCATTGGTACCGGTCATTGATGCTGGAAAAATTTATCATTTGTTCGAACTCATGATCTGAACGAGTCACACATACACCCTAGTACAAGTTCCTCGACGCTGAGGACATCCTCTAAGAGCGGGAGATTTCGTGACGTTTCTTATTGGCTGTCTTGTGTTTCTAATAAGTTGTTTAATGGTTGGCATATCGTATATATATATATGTATATAGAGTATGGATTGGTTTAGATCGATCTTAACCTGATGATTGATGATTATGAATTTTTTCTATTCAATATTAAATCATAGAAAATTCAAACTATGTTTTGAAATGGATTTATACGAAATCCCTAGTATTTTCATTTTCGACCGCTACAAGATCAACAATGCCATGAGCTTGGGCTTCTGTTGCTGACATAAAAACATCCCTTTCCATGTCTTCGGATACAACCCATAATGGGTTGCCCGTTCTTTGTACATAAACCTTTGTGAGGGTTTCGCGAAGTTTCAGTAGTTCTTCCGCTTCCAGGATAAATTCCCCTGCTTGTGCTTCATAAAAAGAACTTGCGGGTTGGTGAATCATAACCCTGATTTGATGATATTGATATAACATCATGAACGGTTCTTCTATCTTGCATGATTGGGCTAAAGTAAGGGAAAAAATAATAAAAAGAAAAAAAGAAAATAGAATTGAACAACCGTACAGGCATCTTTTGTGCATACGGCTCCGCAATGGAATTTTTTTCTCTTCGATAGAATCGAAGAAAAAAATCCATCCGATACAGATCGTTTGAATCATCCATTTACCACCCTTCTTTTCGTAGGAGTAAAAAAATACTATGATGGTTCTGTTGCTTTATATATTTATCTCGTCTGTGATTTAGCAATCCCAAAGTTCTTTTCTGATACAATGAAATAAGGAAAAACTGATCTTTTTTTTTTCATTTTCGTACTCTTTCATAACATAAATATCAGAAAGATACTTCTAGTGTGGAAGAAAAATGGTTTGTGACGCTGAAATCAAATGGACCCCGACACATAAGAGCAAATCGGAAATAACCTTTGTTTCATACTACTATCTCGATATAAAATCTCATGTTATGAAAAAACAATAATGGTTTGTTTATATCGAACTCGAAGTGCCATGCTATTATTACTTATTATTCATATTCAATATGGCGAAGGCATAGTCTTTCTTTTTTTTTCAAATAAAAACCCATTGGCGCCAAGCGTGAGGGAATGCTAGACGTTTGGTAATTTCTCCTCCGACCAAAATGAAAGATCCCATTGAAGCGGCTAATCCCATGCATATTGTATGCACATCAGGTGGTACAAATTGCATAGTATCATAAATGGCTATTCCTGGTATTACCCATCCGCCGGGGGAGTTTATAAACAAATAAAGATCCTTAGTATCATCTTCGATACTAAGGTATACCATGAGACCCACAAGTTGATTCGAGATCTCGCTATCAACCTCTTGGCCTAAAAAAAGTAATCTTTCTCGATAAAGTCGATTGATTAGGACAAAATTATATCCTTTAGAAACCGTACGTGCACCTTTGGATGCATACGGTTCAAAAAAAACTTCGAAAAAAGAATCAATGCGTCGATTCTAGTTCTATTTCTTTTTTCTTTAAATAGGTTTTTTTGTTGAAGGGGTTTTCTTCTATTTTTCCAAAAACACGAGATGAGCTCCCTTCTCTATAAAAAAGAATTTACTGAACTTATTGAATTAACCTTTCATTGATGTATTGTTTCATCGAGATTCAAATCACGATGTAATTTTCTTGTTTCTGAATGGGCCCTTTCATTCAATTCTTTTAGGTTCATGTTCTACTCCGGGAAAAGATCTGTCCGAATTCCATTTGTACATATAGGGCAAATGGTCTCAGTACCACTTTTTTATTACAACTTTTTTTTTCAACTCGTCTCATGCCTTCCCGCAATTATTCGAGGTATTCATTATACTACTACATTTCTACTACAAGGGTTGGCAGTTTGAGATCACTCCAATACTATAAGAGTAATACTATAGGAGTAAGTATAAGAATTGTTTATGATACAAGTGGTAATCATAAATATATTACCAATTTTTTATCAATTTGGTATTTTCTGAACGGAGCCTGGATACTTTTTTTTTTCGTTTTCTCAGTCCAAGTAAACCATAAATTCTTCTAAATTGATAATATTGATCCCCAAATATAAATATAATATAAAAAATAGATTTAATTGTACTCATTTCACGCTCCGAATGATTGATAGTTCACTCAATACAAAATTTCTTGGGCGAAACAGAGGATATCTCGATCGGGGGAGAAAACGGGTAAATCCCATATGACCCAATATGTCTGACAAGTCGCACTATACGTCAACCCAAACTGCATCTTCCTCTCCAGGACTCCGAAAAGGTACTTTTGGAACACCAATGGGCATTAAATTAAAGAAAAAATAAAGTACTATACTTTACTTTAATATGGAAACGTAAGAATGGATTTTTTGCTTCATCCTTTTTCTGTTTATTTTATACATAGATTGAAAGTAAGACAGAATGAATAAGGAAAAATTTTTTCTAACGGTAACGGATCGGTGATAAACCAAAATATCTATACGTTCGTTTCCCAAAAGTGGGACTAATCCTCCCATTGCGTATTGGTACTTATCGAGTATAGAATAGATTTGCTTCCCTTTGTTCTTACGAACAGAATTGTTCCGTTATTTTCAATGGAACGGAATAAATATTAATCCTTTCTCATACAAAATCTACTGAAAAGGTTAGGTACATAGTATAGTCATAGTCTTTCCAATGCGATAAAATAAAGTGACATAGTGTCTATTTTTTTTTTTGATAGAGGGGTATTTCCATGGGTTTGCCTTGGTATCGTGTTCATACTGTCGTATTGAATGATCCCGGTCGATTGCTTTCTGTCCATATAATGCATACAGCTCTAGTTTCTGGTTGGGCCGGTTCGATGGCTCTATATGAATTAGCAGTTTTTGATCCCTCTGACCCCGCTCTTGATCCAATGTGGAGACAAGGTATGTTCGTTATCCCTTTCATGACTCGGTTAGGAATAACCAATTCATGGGGTGGTTGGAGTATTTCAGGAGGAACTGTAACGAATCCTGGTATTTGGAGTTATGAAGGTGTGGCAGGTGCACATATTGTGTTTTCTGGCTTGTGCTTCTTGGCAGCTATCTGGCATTGGGTGTATTGGGACCTAGAAATTTTCTGTGATGAACGTACAGGCAAACCCTCTTTAGATTTGCCAAAGATTTTTGGAATTCATTTATTCCTCTCCGGGGTGGCTTGCTTTGGCTTTGGCGCATTTCATGTAACAGGTTTATATGGTCCTGGAATATGGGTGTCCGATCCTTATGGACTAACTGGAAAAGTACAAGCTGTAAATCCAGCATGGGGTGCGGAAGGTTTTGATCCTTTTGTTCCCGGAGGAATAGCTTCTCATCATATTGCAGCGGGTACATTGGGCATATTAGCGGGTTTATTTCATCTTAGTGTCCGTCCGCCTCAACGTCTATACAAAGGATTGCGTATGGGCAATATTGAAACTGTACTTTCCAGTAGCATCGCTGCTGTCTTTTTTGCAGCTTTCGTTGTTGCTGGAACTATGTGGTATGGTTCAGCAACAACCCCAATCGAATTATTTGGCCCGACTCGTTATCAGTGGGATCAGGGATACTTTCAGCAAGAAATATATCGAAGAGTTAACGCCGGACTAGCTGAAAATCTGAGTTTATCCGAAGCTTGGTCTAAAATTCCCGAAAAATTAGCTTTTTATGATTACATTGGTAATAACCCAGCAAAAGGGGGATTATTCAGAGCAGGTTCAATGGACAACGGCGATGGAATAGCTGTTGGTTGGTTAGGACACCCCGTCTTTAGGGATAAAGAGGGGCGCGAGCTTTTTGTACGTCGTATGCCTACTTTTTTTGAAACATTTCCGGTAGTTTTGGTAGATGGAGACGGAATTGTAAGAGCGGATGTTCCTTTTAGGAGAGCCGAGTCAAAGTATAGTGTTGAGCAAGTAGGTGTAACTGTTGAGTTCTATGGTGGTGAACTCAATGGAGTCAGTTATAGTGATCCTGCTACTGTGAAAAAATATGCTAGACGTGCCCAATTAGGTGAAATTTTTGAATTAGATCGGGCTACTTTGAAATCTGATGGTGTTTTTCGTAGCAGTCCAAGGGGTTGGTTTACTTTTGGGCATGCGACCTTCGCTTTGCTCTTCTTTTTCGGACATATTTGGCATGGTGCTAGAACTTTGTTCAGAGATGTTTTTGCTGGTATTGATCCAGATTTGGATGTTCAAGTGGAATTTGGAGCATTCCAAAAAGTTGGGGATCCAACTACAAAGAGACAAGCAGTCTGATACAACATTGTTCTGGTATCTTTGACCTCTATTTTTAATTTATCATAGGGTATTGAAGAAAAGAAATCTTGACTTGAATTATCATCTTTTCTTTGACTCTTTTCTTTATATGGTAAATGATCCCAAATGAATAGGTGTGGAAGCTATAATTGTAAACCACGATTGAATCTATGGAAGCATTGGTTTATACATTCCTTTTAGTCTCGACTTTAGGGATAATTTTTTTCGCTATCTTTTTTCGAGAACCACCCAAGGTTCCAACTAAAAAAGTGAAATAATTTTTCATTATCTCAATTGAAGTAATGAGCCTCCCATATGGGAGACTCATTACTTCAACTAGTCCCCGTGTTCCTCGAATGGATCTCTTAGTTGTTGAGAGGGTTGCCCAAAGGCAGTATATAGGGCGTACCCAGTAAAGCTTACAAGTAAACCAGATATGGAGATGGCGACTAGAGTTGCTGTTTCCATTTTTAGATAATTTCAAGATCACAATGGATCTACGATAAGATCGTTTATTTACAACTACAACGGAATGGTATACAAAGTCAACAGATCTCAACCAATGATTAAATAAAATAGGATTTATGGCTACACAAAGCGTTGAGGGTAGTTCTAGATCTGGGCCAAGACGAACTACTGTAGGGGATTTATTGAAACCATTGAATTCAGAATATGGTAAAGTAGCTCCGGGCTGGGGGACTACACCATTAATGGGGGTTGCAATGGCTCTATTTGCGGTATTTCTATCTATTATTTTGGAAATTTATAATTCTTCTGTTTTACTGGATGGAATTTCAATGAGTTAGGTTTATAAGAATTAGGAAGTCCTAATTTTCAATCAAAAAATTACTTTATTTTATTGACGATTTAGATTTCTAGACTGTTCTGGTAGTTCGACCGTGGAATTTTTTTGTTTCGGTATTTCCGGAATATGAGTGTGTGACTTGTTATAATTGATCCTATTGATCATACAGAGAATGGGCCTGTTATCTTTATCAAGATGATTCTATCTCGTCGGATATTTATTCTAGTATCTGGAGCACGGAATATGAATATATAGAATAGATCAAGAAAATAAATAATGAAACTATGATTCATACCCATCAGACCTCGCAACCGAACTCAAAAATTTTCAAATAAATATTTTCTAAATCAAACGATTTTTCTTACTTCAGACTGATTTTGATCGAAAGACAACTCTTTATCTAGCTTTTGTTGAGTCAGTCCATTCATTGAATAAATGATCATCAAAGAGTTCTTACTCATAGAACCTTTGAGTTTAAGTTGAGCTTGAGGCTTTGCTTTATTAAATCATCGTGGTTCTAGTATGAATCTGAAGTTTCAATTGATTCATAGGGTCTGAACAAGCGAATTCCTATAAATAACAAGAGTAAATCCGCATTACACAAAAAATAAGAAATCAAATAACAAATAAAAAATAGGAAAGAGAAAATTCAATAGGCCTGTAACAATTAACATAAAAAAAAAAAATAGATGAGCCAACTTGATATTTTTAGCATTATCATACAAAGAGGAGATTTCAGATTTTTCTTACTTCGTATTTTCGGGGCAAATCAAATCAAGTGTCTAAAAAGTTCTGAACTTTTTATTGCATATCCGTTGAAATCAGTATTTGTGTGTTTCAGCTTGAGCTGTACGAGATGAAATTCTCATATACGGTTCTCGGAGGGGGAGTCTCCCTATCTCAATAAAGTCTATGATTGGTTTGAGGAACGTCTCGAGATTCAAGCGATTGCAGATGATATAACTAGTAAATATGTTCCTCCTCACGTCAACATATTTTATTGTTTAGGGGGAATAACACTTACTTGTTTTTTAGTACAGGTAGCTACGGGTTTTGCTATGACTTTTTATTATCGTCCAACCGTTACAGAGGCTTTTTCCTCTGTTCAATACATAATGACTGAGGCCAACTTTGGTTGGTTAATTCGATCAGTTCATCGATGGTCAGCAAGTATGATGGTTCTAATGATGATCCTGCACGTATTTCGTGTATACCTTACTGGTGGATTTAAAAAACCCCGCGAATTAACTTGGGTTACTGGTGTGGTTTTGGCTGTATTGACTGCATCTTTTGGTGTAACTGGTTATTCCTTACCTCGGGACCAAATTGGTTATTGGGCAGTAAAAATTGTGACAGGCGTACCTGAAGCTATTCCTGTAATAGGGTCGCCTTTAGTGGAGTTATTGCGTGGAAGTGCTAGTGTGGGACAATCAACTTTGACTCGTTTTTATAGTTTACATACTTTTGTATTGCCTCTTCTTACTGCCGTATTTATGTTAATGCACTTTCCAATGATACGTAAACAAGGTATTTCGGGTCCTTTATAGATCATCGATATTTGTAATTGATCATATATTATTACATTGAGAAGGAATGAGAAACAAATAGTATTTCATTGCTAGAAATATGGGTTATTGAAAAAAAAAAATAAGACATGTTATTTGGATACGTCTCTTCAACTCCGAAGCGAAGTATCGTATTCTTTATTTGATACGAATAGTTGAAGTGAATTTTCCTAAGAGAGGATGGATTATGGGAGTGTGTGACTTGAACTATTGATTGGGCCATGCAGATCTATTTATCTGCCACGTTGGAATTCACAACCAAATGTGTCTCCGGATCCAACCACCGCATAAGCCCCCTATGTAACAGAGGATAGGCCGGTTCACTTGAGGAGAATCTTTTCTATGATCATACTTGAATTATGTCATGCATGAACAGGCTCCGTAAGATCCCGTAGACTAGAATAAAATAAGTGATATGGCATGATCCAATGTTCTGTCTATTCCACTTCTTTATTTATAGTGTAGAAATGCATTCATTTCCTCTGCATCGATCACGATCTATGATACTATCGGAGTGAAATAAGGGATCTAAGGAATAACAGAGGCTAAACTCCATTAGTAACAAGTAAATACTTTGTATGTAAAAAAATCGAGATGTTGTGGGGATAAACACCAATCAAAAGACATGAGACAATCCAAAAAGCACTTGATCATGATCAAATTTATAAGCCTACTTGGATATTGAGCATTTACCTATAAGAACTTAATTCTTTGCCATGGTATAGTATAGTTCCAATTCCTGAAAATGGAATCAATCTGGGAAATCTTTTCTTACAAAAACTCATTATATCATTATTTATACATAATGTTTGTGAGGATATGTATGAAATATTTTCTCTGGATCTATTTCTTCTGCCATTTCTTTGATTCTTGCTCGAGCCGGATGATGAAAAATTATCATGTCCGGTTCCTTCGGGGGATGGATCCATAAGAATGAATTCACCTATCCCAATAACAAAGAAACCTGACTTGAATGATCCTGTATTAAGA